CACCAGGGTATTTGTGCAAATAGGTATAATCCAGCTAATCGCCGAAATTCTCAAAATGAAAGAATTGACTATAATAGGAATAAATATATGAAAGAACCCTTTTTTTGTAATTCCTATGATGCAATTGTAGCTTATCGCCACAAAAGAATCAATTTAGATAGTCCTTTATGGCTCCGGTGGCAACTAGATCGGCCCTTTATTGCTTCAAGAGAAATTCCCATCGAGGGTTACTATGAATCTTTAGGTACCTATCATGAGATTTATACAAACTATCTAATAGTAAGAAGTCTAAAAAAACAAAATCTTTGTATATACATCCGAACCACCGTTGGTAATATTTTTTTTTATCGACAAATCGAAGAAGCTATACAAGGGTTTTGTCAAGCCAGCTCAGAGGATCCCCAATCTAATCATAGAGATCTCAGCTAAGAAATTCTATAACACCCGTGGGGATTCAGATCCCTTTGGTTCAACTAGGACCATAGCTCCTGAATTTCTACGCGAATCGAGATCGAGAAAAGGAAGTCATTGACTCAAATCCATTGTCGAACCCTACTCATATGGAGGTATTTTTTTATGGCTGAACGGACCAATTTAGGTTTTTATTCCAATAAAGTGATAGATGGAACTGCCATTAAACGACTTATTAGCAGATTAATAGATCACTTCGGAATGGCGTATACATCATACATCCTGGATCAAATAAAGACTCTGGGTTTCCAACAAGCTACTGCTACATCCATTTCATTAGGAATTGATGATCTTTTAACAGTACCTTCTAAGAAATGGCTAGTCCAAGATGCTGAACAAGAAAGTTTCATTTTGGAAGAACACCATCATTATGGAAATGTACACACAATAGAAAAATTACGTCAATCCATTGAGATATGGCATGCTATGAGTGAATACTTGCGACAAGAAATGAATCCGAATTTTAGGATGACCGAACCCTTTAATCCAGTCTATATAATGTCTTTTTCGGGCGCTAGAGGAAATGCATCCCAAGTACACCAATTAGTAGGCATGAGAGGATTAATGTTGGATGCAGAAGGACAAATGATTGACTTAGCCATTCAAAGCAATTTACGCGAAGGATTGTCTTTAATAGAATATATTATTTCTTGTTATGGAGCCCGAAAAGGAGTTGTAGATACTGCTGTACGAACAGCAGATGCTGGATATCTTACACGCAGACTTGTTGAAGTAGTTCAACACATTGTTGTACGTAGAACAGATTGTGGCACTACCCGAGGGATCCTTGTGAGTCCTCGAAATGGAATGATGCCAGAAGGGATTTTCATTCATACATTAGTTGGCCGTGTATTATCAGACAATCTATATATTGGTTCACGATGCATTGCCGTTCGAAATCAAGATCTTGGGGTTGGACTTATCAATCGATTCATAACCTTTCGAACACAACCAATATCTATTCGAACTCCTTTTACTTGTAAGAGTACGTCTTGGATATGTCGATTATGTTACGGACGGAGTACTACTCATGGCGACTTGGTAGAATTGGGAGAAGCTGTAGGTATTATTGCGGGTCAATCTATTGGGGAACCGGGTACTCAACTAACATTAAGAACGTTTCATACCGGTGGAGTATTCACAGGGGGTACTGCAGCATATGTGCGAGCCCCCTCTAATGGAAAAATCCAATTTAATGAGGATTTAGTTCATCCCACACGTACACGTCATGGGTATCCGGCTTTTCTCTGTTCTATAGACTTGTATGTAACTATTGAGAGTGAAGATATTCTACATAACGTGACTATTCCATCAAAAAGTATACTTTTAGTTCAAAATGATCAATATGTGCAATCAGAACAAGTGATTGCTGAAGTTCACAGGGGAACATCCCCCTTTCATTTTGAAGATAGAGTTCGAAAATATATTTATTCCTATTCAGACGGAGAAATGCACTGGAATACCGGCGTATACCATACATCTGAATCTAGATATAGCAATGTCCATTTTTTAAGAAAAACAAGTCATTTTTGGATATTATCGGGGGGTTCGGGCAGCTCCAGTACAGTCCCATTTTCGCTACACAAGGATCAAGATCAAATGAACACACATTCTCTTTCTGTCGAAAAGAGATATATTTCGAATTTCTCAGTAAATTCAGAACTTAATCAAATCCAAAGTACCGGTCATTGTAATCTCATATATCCTGCAATTCTCCACGAAAATTTTTCTTTATTGGCAAAGAGACGCAGAAATCGATTTATCATACCATTCCAATCGATTCAAGAACAAGAGAAAGAACGAATATCCCCTTCTGATATCTCGATTGAAATACCTATAAATGGTATTTTCGGTAAAAATAGTATTTTTGCTTATTTCAACGATCCTCAATACCAAGGCCTTTTTTTCATTCCGGAGGAAGTGTATATTTTACCCGAATCTTCTTCCTTAATGGTACGTAATAATAGTATTATTGGAATAGATACACAAATCACTTTAAATATAAGAAGTCGGGTAAGCGGATTAGTACGAATAGAGAGAAAAAAAAAAAAAATGGAACTTCAAATTCTTTCTGGAGATCTCCATTTTCCGGGGCAGACAGATAACATATCGCGATCCAGTGGTATCTTAATACCACCAGGAACGGTAAAAACGAATTCTAAGGAATCAAAAAAAAAACAAAAAAATTGGACCTATGCCCAATGCATTACACTTACCAAGAAAAAGGAAAAGTATTTTCTTTTGGTTCGGCCAGTAATCCTATATAAAAAAAAAATAACATACGATATAAATTTCGAAACACTTTTCCCCCCAGATCTATTGCGGGAAAAGGAAAATCTGAAACTTCAAGTTGTCAATTCTATTTTTTATGGAATTCGTACTTGTTTAGTCTTGAATTGGGATGAAGAAAAAAAAAATTCTTCTATCGAAGGGGCTCATGCTTCTTTTGTTGAAATAAGTACAAATGGTCTGATTCGTGATTTCCTAAAAATCGACTTAAACTTAGCAGAATTCCGTATTTCCAATATCAACAGAAAACGGAACGATTCATTAGGTTTAGGATGGATCTCCCATATTGGGTTAGATCATGCCAATATTAATTCATTTTTTTCCATTTATTCCAAGGCAAAGATTCAAGAATCACTTAAACAAAATCAAGTAACTAGAAGTACGTTGTTGAATAGAAATAGAAATCAAAAATGTCAATCTTTCATTTTTTTGTCACCATCTAATTGTTTTCAAGTGGATCCATTCAACGATGTAAAATATCAGAATGTCATAAAGGAATTAACTAAAAGAGAGGCTAGAATCCCAATTAGGAATTCGACGGGTCCTTTAGGAACAGCGCTTGAAATTGCAAATTTTGATTCAGTCTACTATTATTTACTAACTCATAATCAGATCTCGGTAAATCAATATTTGAAACTTGACAATTTAAAAAAGACTTTTCAAGTACTTAAATATTATTTAATGGAGGAGAACAAGAGAGTTTTGAATCCCGATTCGTGCATTAACAGTGTTTTGAATCCATTCAAATTGAATTGGTATTTTCTCCATCATAATTATCATCATAATTTTTGCGAAGAAACATTCACAATAATTAACCTAGGACAGTTTATTTGGCAAAATTTATCTATGGACAAAAGCGCACCACGCCTAAAATCGGGTCAAGTTATAATTGTTCACGTTGAGTCTATAGTACTAAGATCAGCTAAGCCTTATTTGGTCACTCCCGAAGTAAAGGTTCATCAGAATTATGGAGAAATCCTTTCCAAAGGAGATCCTTTATTTTCATTTTTGTATCAAAAGTTGAAATCTAGTGATATAACGCAGGGTCTTCCAAAAGTGGAACGAATCCTCGAAGTACGCTCAATTGATTCAATATCAATAAACCTAGAAAAGAGAATTGAGGGTTGGAACGCGTGTAGAACAAGAATTCTTGGAATTCCTTGGGGATTCTTGATTAGTGCTGAGCTAACTATAGTACAAAGTCGTATCTCTTTGGTTAATAAGATCCAAAAGATTTATCGATCCCAAGGGGTGCAGATCCATAATAGGCATATAGAACTTATTGTACGTCAAATAACATCCAGAGTGTCCGTTTCGGAAGATGGAATGTCGAATGTTTTTTCACCCGGAGAACTGATTGGGTTGTTGCGAGCGGAACGCACGGGGCGGGCTTTGGAAGAAGTGATCTGTTACCGAGCTATGCTCTTGGGAATGACGAGAGCATCTCTGAATACTCAAAGTTTCATCTCCGAGGCAAGTTTTCAAGAAACTGCTCGTGTTTTATCAAAAGCAGCTCTCCGCGGACGTATCGATTGGTTGAAAGGCCTGAAAGAAAACGTTGTTCTAGGCAGTATGCTACCTATTGGTACTGGATTTAAAGGATTAGTGCACCGCTCAAGGCAACATACGGGCATTCCTTTAAGATTAAAAACCAAAAACAAGAATTTATTCGAGGGGGGAATGGGAGATATTTTGTTCCACCACAGAGAGTTGCATTTCAAAAAAAGGATATGATACATCAGAACAAGAATTTATAGGATTTAATGATTCCTAAGAGTGGATTCATACTTTTAACTATATAACTATGGGTGGTTCTTTGATTTGTTCCATTTACACCCGATTTGGTAATGTGATTTTTTCTATTTATATAATAATAAGGAAATAAATAAAAAAAGATAATAAAGAATAGAAAGGAATAAATCGCTTGGGTCATGTATCAACACCCAATCTTCGAGAAAAGAGGAAAAGATAAGGTTCCGTCGGAACAGTTATTTATTTCAGGGTATCCTGTCTTTTTTTTCATTGAAAAAAAAAAAAGAGAGGAAGTGGAGGGAGAAATGAAAAGAAGATATTGGAATATTAATTTGGAAGAGATGCTGAAAGCAGGAGTTCATATTGGTCATGTTAGTAAAAAATGGAATCCGAAAATGGCACCTTATATCTCTAGAAATCTTAAAGGTAGTCATATTACAGATCTTACTCGAACTGCTCGTTTTTTATCAGAAGCTTGTAATTTACTTTTTCATGCAGCAAGTAGTAGAAATGAATTCTTAATTGTTTGTACCAAAAAAAGAACAGCGGATTTGGTAGCGCGGGCTGCAATAAGGGCTCGGTGTCATTATGTTAATAAAAAGTGGCGCGGCGGTATTTTAACGAATTGGTCCACTACACAAACGAGACTTCAAAAGTTCAGGGACTTAACAATGTACCAAAATACAGGGAAACTCACTCGCCTTCCGAAAAGAGATGTTTCTCGATTAAACAAACAGTTATCTCGCTTGAAAAAATATCTGGGCGGGATCAAATATATGACGAGGTTACCAGATATTGTAATAATCCTTGATCAGCAAAAAGACTATACGGCTCTTCGGGAATGTATCACTATGGGAATTTCGACAATTTGTTTAGTTGATACAAATTGTGACCCCGATCTCGCAGATCTTTTGATTCCTGCAAATGCTGAGAATATACTTTCAGTCCGATTCATTCTTAACAAATTAGTATTTGCAATTTGTGAAGGTCGTTCTAACTATATACAAAATCCTTAATTAATAATAACATATAAGATAAAAAAGTTCTTTTGAAAATTCCATAGACTGATAAATTGATGGAATCCTTTACGATTCCTGAATCGTGCAAAAGAAATAAAAAGAATTTAGGGATATTATGTGACTCGTTTGTATCCAAAATATACAATTCTAGTGGGCAAGCCTAAAGGAAAAAAGGGGTTGAATCAAAATAATTTCTTGTAAAGTTTTCAGAGGACAATATGAATGTTTTATCATCTTCCATCAACACATTAAAAGGCTTATATGATATATCTGGCGTAGAAGTAGGCCAGCATTTTTATTTGAAACTCGGGGGTTTCCAAGTTCATGCCCAAGTACTTATTACTTCTTGGGTTGTAATTGCTATCTTATTAGGTTCCGCCATTGTAGCTGTTCGGAATCCACAAACCATCCCTAGTGACGGTCAGAATTTCTTCGAATATGTCCTTGAATTTATTCGAGATGTGAGCAAAACTCAAATTGGAGAGGAATATGGTCCATGGGTTCCTTTTATTGGAACTATGTTTCTATTTATTTTTGTTTCTAATTGGTCAGGGGCGCTTTTACCTTGGAAAATCATACAGTTACCTCATGGAGAGTTAGCCGCACCCACAAATGATATAAATACTACCGTTGCTTTAGCTTTACTTACGTCAATTGCATATTTTTATGCGGGCCTTAGCAAAAAAGGATTAGGTTATTTCGTTAAATACATTCAACCAACTCCAATTCTTTTACCCATTAATATTTTAGAAGATTTCACAAAACCTTTATCGCTTAGCTTTCGACTTTTCGGAAATATATTAGCGGACGAATTGGTAGTTGTTGTTCTTGTTTCTTTAGTACCTTCAGTGGTTCCTATACCTGTTATGCTCCTTGGATTATTTACAAGCGGTATTCAAGCTCTTATTTTTGCAACGTTAGCTGCGGCTTATATAGGCGAATCCATGGAGGGGCACCATTGACTAAGTTTCTAAATCGTCTTTATTTTTTAACTTAGTGCAAGGCAATCCATGCCGTTCTCAAGATAATTTACTTATTATGGATATAAATACACACATAAATAGACAAAAAAAGGGTCTATACGATCTAGAGGAAGAATCAAAAGGATACGATATTGGCGGATTGTCAAAGTAAAAAAAGGGGGGGGGGAGATCGAAGAGATCTTTTTCCTAAAATGTGTTTGCCCTGTTTCTATCTCCTTCCAATAAATATTCTCTTGATATTGTCTTGATTCTTTTGTTCATTCAATTCCAATCTTAGGAGTCATAATCTGAATGAGAATTCTTTATTTTTTTACGATGCTAAAACTAAAAAAAAGAAGGGGGTTCCATGCAGTGATTCTCATTTCAGTCGACTTTATTCAATTCAACGATTGACCAAAAGAATAATAAAGAATAAATTACATGAACTTAGATCAATCAAAGGTTTTTCTTTCTATGCAATGATTCAGACTAATGAATTCGCCCTTTTAGATTGATTGTATCTATGTCGGATTACACGAAATAAAAAGAAAAGGAAGAAAGAAAAGAGTTTACAAAAAATGAGATTCATAAAGGAAAGGGTTGTTTAACAGAGTGAGATCCGACTGGATCTATGGAATCTATATAATGGTCTATGGAATCTATATAATGGTCTATGGAATCTATATAATGGTTAGAAAACGACTTTCTTTTATAGATGTTTCTAAAAAAAAAATAAGAATCTGATGAAATCCAAGATACGATACGAATAATTAGTTTACTTTATCGAAGAAAAATGTGTATATGTATATAGTAGGCTAGTCCTATATGAGCGAAAAAATATATCTAATCGCTCCACGACTACTCAGTATTTAGATAGGGATTTCAATAAGAGTCCTTCCTTTTCGTTTGTAACTTTGAATTGAATAAAGAAATTCAATTAAGAAAAAAAAGAACGAAGAGCTCGAATTTGAAGAAAGGTTCGGAGCAAAGAAAGAAATGGAAATAAA